GTGGGCTCTATCGTGGAAAAGTCAATTTTTTTTTTTCACCCTCAATCATAAATGAAATTTCCATAAAAAATTACATAGAGATGCTTTGGATAAATAAAATTTATCTTATCCTTCTTATTTCTAATTATCAAGAATTTGAACCAAAAATGGAGGATCGAATAAGAATTTTAAAATTTTTATTTGATGCAATTGTAGTGGATTCAAAGAATAAAAAAATTGTAAAAAAATCTACAGAAATAAAAAAAGAAATAAGTAAACAAATTCCTCGATGGTCATACAAATTAATCGACGATTTGGAACAACAAGAGGGTGAAAATGAAGAGAACGCGGCAGAGGATCATGAGATTCGTTCACGAAAAGCCAAACGTGTAGTAATTTTTACTGATAATCAAGAGAATCCTGATTCTAATACTTATAATAATTCCAAAACTAAAGATACAACTAATTTTGATCAAACAGGCGAAGTGGCTTTGATACGTTATTCACAACAATCGGACTTTCGTCGAGATATAATAAAGGGCTCCATGCGAACACAAAGGCGCAAAATAGCTATTTTGAAACTGTTTCAAGCAAATTTGCATTCTCCCCTTTTTTTAGACAGAATAGACAAATTTCTTTTTTTTGCTTTTGATACTTCTGAGCTGATGAAAATAATGTTTATAAATTGGATGTGTAAAAACGCAGAATTCACAATTTCAGATTCTACTTCTACTTATACAGAAGAAAAAACAAAAGAAAGTGACAAAAAAGAAAAAGAAGAGATCAAAAACAGACGAGAAGAAGACAAAAGAGAAGAAAAAGTCCGTATAGAAATAGCCGAAACCTGGGATAGCATTATTTTTGCTCAAGCAATAAGAGGTTGTGTTTTAGTAATTCAATCGATTCTTCGAAAATATATTCTATTGCCTTCATTAATAATAGCTAAAAATATCATTCGTATGCTATTATTTCAAATTCCTGAATGGTCCGAGGATTTAAAGGATTGGAATAGAGAAATGCATGTTAAATGCACCTATAATGGAGTTCAATTATCAGAAACAGAATTTCCGAAAAACTGGTTAACAGACGGTATTCAAATAAAGATCCTATTTCCTTTTCGACTACAACCTTGGCACAGATCTAAGTTTAAATTGCTTTCTAAAGATCCAATAAAAAAGAAAAGACAAAAAAATGATTTTTGTTTTTTAACAGTTTGGGGAATGGAAGCTGAACTTCCTTTTGGTTCTCCCCGAAAAGAGCTTTCACTTTTTGAACCTATTTTTAAAAAACTAAAAAAAAAAATTAGAAAGTTGAAAAAAAATGGTTTTCTAACTCTAACAATTTTAAAAGAAAAAAGAAAACTATTTCTACATTTACCGAAAGAAACAAAAAACTGGTTCATCAAAGGTATTCTATTTCTAAAAGAAATAATAAATAAATTTTCAAAATCAAAAAGAAATCCAATTCTATTATTTGGATTTAGAGAAGTATATGAATTAAATGAAACTAAAAACGAAAAAAATTCACCAATCAATAATCGGACTATTCATAAATTTTCCACTTCAATTCGATCTATGGATTGGATAAACTATTCACTGACAGAAAAAAAAATGAAAGATCTGAATGCCAGAACAAAGACAATAAGAAATCAAATAGAAAAAATTACAAAAGAAAAGAAAAAACGATTTCTAATCTCAGAAAGAAATATTAGTCCTAACAAACTAAGTTATAATGCTAAAAGATTAAAATTAAAATCATCAAAAAATATTTTACAGATATTAAAAAGAAACAATGCTCAATTAGTCCGTAAATCATATTTTTTTATCAAAATTTTGATTGAAAAGATATATATAGATATCCTTCTAGCTATTATTAATATTCCGAGGATCAATGTACAGTTTTTTCTTGAATCACCAAGAAAAATGATTAATAAATACATTTATATGTATAATAAAAAAGAAAATCACAAAAGAATTGATAAAACAAATCAAAATACACTAATTCAATTTATCTCGATTATAAAAAAGGCATTAAATTATAGTAATTTTAATAAGAACTCGAAGATTTTTTATAACATAACCTCCTTGTCACAAGCATATGTATTTTACAAATTATCACAAGTCCAAGTTATTAACCTATATAAGTTAAGATCTGTCTTTCAATATCATGGAACATCTCTTTTTCTTAAGAATGAAATAAAAGATTATTTTGGAGTCCAAGGAGGATTTCAGTTCAAATTAAAAGATACAAATTTTAGAAATTCTGTAATGAATGAATGGAAAAACTGGGTAAGAAGTACTTATCAATATAAATATGATTTATCTCAGATCAGATGGTCTAGCTTAATATCGCAAAAATGGCGAAATAGAATGAATCAACAGCATATGATTCAAAATAAAGATTTAAATAAATGGAATTTATATGACAAAGACCAATTAATTCATTATGAAAAACAAAATAATTTTGAAGTAGATTCATTATCGAACCAAAAAGATAATTTTAAAAAATACTATAGATATAATATTTTATTATATAAATCCATTAATTATGAAGATAAAAAAGACTCATCTATTTATGAATTACCATTCCAATTAAATAATAAGCAAGAGCTTTTTTATAATTACAAAATAGATAAAAGGAAATTATTTGATATGTCGGGAGGTATCCCTGTCAATAAGCATCTAACAGAAGATGATATTATCGATACGGAAAAAAGCTCGCATAGAAAATATTTGGATTGGAGAATTCTCCATTTTGGTCTTAGAAAGAAAGTCGATATTGAATCCTGGATCGATACCGGAACCAAACAAAAAAAAAACCTTTTTGATTGGATGGGAATGAATGAAGAAATACTAGATCGTCCCACATCAAATTTAGAATTTTGGTTCTTTCCAAAATTTGTGATACTTTGCAACGCATATAAGATAAAATCATGGGTGATACCAATCAAATTACTTTTTTTAAATTTTAATGGAACTAAAAATGTTAGTGAAAATAAAAAAATCAACAAAAAGAAAAATAACGATCCTTTTATATCTATATCATCGAATGAAACAAAATCCATTCAATTAAAGAATCAAAATCATGAAGAAAAAGAGTCTGAGGATCAAGTAGATCTTGAATCAGTTCTAGTAAACCAAGAAAAAGATGTTGAAGAAGATTATGTAAGATCAGACAGGAAAGAGCGTAGAAAGAAAAAGCAATACAAAAGTAATACGGAAGCAGAACTTGATTTCTTGCTAAAAAGGTATTTATGCTTTCAATTAAGATGGGATGATTCTTTAAATCAAAAAATAATCAATAATATAAAAATATATTGTCTCCTGCTTAGATTGACAAATCCACGAGAAATTATTATATCCTCTATTCAAAGGGGAGAACTGAGTCTAGATATTCTAATGATTCAGAAAGATTTAACTCTTACAGAATTGATGAAAAAGGGAATATTGATTATCGAATCAACCCGTCTGTCGGTAAAAAATGATGGAAAATTTATTATGTATCAAACCATAAATATTTTATTGGTTCATAAGAGAAAACAACAAATTAATCAAAGATACAGAAAAAAAAACTATATTGATAAAAAGAATTTTACCGAATCTATTGTAATAAATCAAAGTTTAACTAGAAATAAAGACAAAAATAATTATGATTTACCTGTTCCCGAAAATCTTTTATCCTCTAAACATCGTAGAGAATTGAGAATTCTAATTTCTTTCAATTCAAAAAATGGAAATGATATAAATACAGAAATTATCAATAATAATAACATAAAAAACCACGCTCACATTATAGATAAAAGCAAACATTTTGATAGAGATAAAAATAAACTAATTAAATTAAAACTTTTTCTTTGGCCCAATTATCGATTAGAAGATTTAGCTTGTATAAATCGCTATTGGTTTGATACCAATAATGCTAGTCGGTTTAGTATGATAAGGATACATATATGTCCACGATTAAAAATTCGGTAAAGGTCCATTTGTCATATATATCCCATAGCATATCTAGTCTAGTATATGAAATATATGAAAACAAGGAGAGGTCCATATACATTGTTTTACATCCCATATTCCATTCTGATACATGGAATTCAATCATGTATCAATTTGATCTAAAAATTAATCAATCCAATTTTTCGTTTTAAATTTTTAGATATAGATATAATTTTTTTTTCTTTTGTAAGGGAAGAAATATACCATTCTTTATGTATTTCTAGCCGAATAAAAAAAAATCGGATTGATTAATGTTGACAAAATTAGGAATTCCTAACGAATTGAAGATTATTGTGTATACCAAATTCAAACAAACTGACATTCTTATTTAATATTCCATTATTTATTATTACTGATCAATAAAACTATCTTAAAAAGGCGGGAGGAGGGGGATTTCATTTTATGGTAAAAAGTTCATTCATTTCAATTATTTCACAAGAAGACAAAAAAGAAAACAAGGGATCCGTTGAATTTCAAATAGTAAGTTTTACTAATAAGATACGAAGACTTACTTCACATTTGGAATTACATAGAAAAGACTATTTATCTCAAAGAGGTTTACGGAAAATTCTAGGAAAACGCCAACGACTACTGTCTTATTTGGCAAAGAAAAATGGAGTACGTTATAAAGAATTAATTAGCCAGTTGAACATTCGGGAATCAAAAACTCGTTAATTTGAAGAGTCTTTTTTTTTTTATTATTTGATTTATTAGATCTTAAACTTGAATTTTGATGAACTTCTTTTCGTTTTCAGTAATTCATGGAAAAATAAATCGAGGAACCCCCTATGAATGTACCAGCTACAAGAAAGGACTTTATGATAGTCAATATGGGTCCCCACCACCCATCAATGCATGGCGTTCTTCGACTCATCCTTAGTCTAGACGGTGAAGATGTTATTGACTGCGAACCAATATTAGGTTATTTACACAGAGGGATGGAAAAAATTGCGGAAAACCGAACAATTATACAATATTTGCCTTATGTAACACGTTGGGATTATTTAGCTACTATGTTTACAGAAGCGATAACAATAAATGGACCGGAACAGTTGGGAAATATTCAAGTACCTAAAAGAGCTAGCTATATCAGAGTAATTATGTTGGAGTTGAGTCGTATAGCTTCTCATCTCTTATGGCTTGGCCCTTTTATGGCAGATATTGGTGGGCAGACCCCTTTCTTCTATATTTTTAGAGAAAGAGAGTTAATATATGATTTATTCGAAGCTGCCACTGGTATGAGAATGATGCATAATTATTTTCGTATCGGAGGAGTAGCAGCTGATCTACCTCATGGCTGGCTAGATAAATGTTTGGATTTCTGCGATTATTTTTTAACAGGAGTTGCTGAATATCAAAAACTTATTACGCGAAATCCTATTTTTTTAGAACGCGTTGAAGGAATAGGTATTGTTAGTGCAGAGGAAGCAATAAATTGGGGTTTATCAGGACCAATGCTACGAGCTTCCGGAGTACGATGGGATCTTCGTAAAGTTGATCATTATGAGTGTTATGACGAATTTGATTGGGGAGTCCAGTGGCAAAAAGAAGGGGATTCGTTAGCTCGTTATTTAGTCCGAATTGGTGAAATGACGGAATCCGTAAAAATTATTCAACAGGCTTTGGAAGGGATTCCAGGGGGGCCTTATGAAAATTTAGAAACTCGAAGTTTTGATAGAGAAAGGAATCGAGAATGGAATGATTTTGAATATCGATTTATTAGTAAAAAAACTTCTCCCGCCTTTGAATTGCCGAAACAAGAACTTTATGTTCGAGTTGAAGCACCAAAGGGAGAGTTGGGAATTTTTCTAATAGGGGATCAAAGTAGTTTTCCTTGGAGATGGAAAATTCGCCCGCCGGGTTTTATCAATTTGCAAATTCTTCCTCAATTAATTAAAAGAATGAAATTGGCTGATATTATGACAATACTAGGTAGCATAGATATTATTATGGGAGAAGTTGATCGTTGAAATGATAATTGATACAACAACAGTACAAGCTATCAATTCTTTTTCCAGATTGAAATCCTTAAACGAGGTCTATGGAATTATATGGATGCTTGTCCCTATTTTGACTCTTGTATTGGGAATCACGATAGGCATACTAGTAATTGTGTGGTTAGAAAGAGAAATTTCTGCAGGGATACAACAACGTATTGGACCTGAATATGCCGGTCCTTTTGGAGTTCTTCAAGCTCTAGCGGATGGAACAAAACTACTTTTCAAAGAAAATCTTTTTCCATCTAGAGGAGATACTCGTTTATTCAGTATCGGACCATCCATAGCAGTCATATCAACTCTATTAAGCTATTCAGTAATTCCTTTTGGCTATCACTTTGTTTTAGCGGATCTAAATATCGGCGTCTTTTTATGGATTGCCATTTCAAGTATTGCTCCCATTGGACTTCTTATGTCAGGATATGGATCAAATAATAAATATTCCTTTTTAGGTGGTCTACGAGCTGCCGCTCAATCGATTAGTTATGAAATACCATTAACTCTCTGTGTATTATCCATATCTCTACGTGCGATTCGTTGAAACATAAATTTTTCCCTATTCCCTTTTTCTTTATTAGGAAGAAGGTGAAATTTATTGAATATATATCTTTATTTTTTTATTCATCATTTGAATTGATGAACTAAATTAGATAGTTATATGAGTGAAAGAAAACAGCTTTTAAATTTGCAGTAAAAAAAATCGAGACTCATTTCTTATGTACAACAGTAAAGCAGAAATAAACATAAGAAGATGAGATCATTTGTCCCAAAATTGGTTGATTAGTCATCCTGGCTTGAAAGCGGGCTCAAAGAATCAACCTTAGTGAGTTTTTACTATCATTTATATATATATATATTACTGTAATGCTACCGAGCAGTTGAGTAAAAATAAAAATGAGTGGATGGTTAGGAACACCAAGATACATAAAAGATTAGTAATAGAATTATCCAAAATAAAAGAATATTAATTGGGGCTTTAAATTAGTAGAAATGATCAGGCAGTACTCCCCATGATTCCGATCCAGAGTACGCTCCTATCCACCAATTAAACAAATGACTATCAGGAACGAACTAATCCTTTACCTTTTTTTTTTTCAGAAGGAAGAATAGGAACAAAAAAAAAAGAATAGAATTACAATAGAAAAAGAAAAAAAAGAGATCCTTTTTCTTCTTTCTTTCCTATATCGATATTCATAGAAATCGAATTCGTGTCATAATTCATGAAATAATGGACTGTCTAATTATTTTTCGTAATCAAAAATGATAGGTTAAAATATTTATTGGTATTTGTACAAGAAGTATTTTATTGAAAGATTTAAGTTATTGCTCAAGAAAGAAAAATTGAAATTCTTAAAAGATGAGATCAATTCAGAAGTACTTTATTTTAGTATTATAACAGACAGAATTACATTGGTCAAATTTTGGAATTGGGGGGGGCATCCGATAGATTTGGATCCTATTTATCCTACAAATATATCGAGATAAATAATATGATCTGGCCCTTAGATTTATTTATGGCCTTCGAGGAGCCATATGAGGTGAAAATCTCATGTATGGTTCTGTAATAGCGATGGGAACAGTGATGTCATCATCGACTATGATTATCTAACAGTTCAAGTACAGTTGATATAGTTGAGGCACAATCAAAATATGGTTTTGGGGGATGGAATTTGTGGCGTCAACCTATAGGATTTATCATTTTTTTCATTTCTTCCCTAGCAGAATGTGAGAGATTACCTTTTGATTTACCAGAAGCAGAAGAAGAATTAGTAGCAGGTTATCAAACCGAATATTCGGGTATCAAATTTGGTTTATTTTATGTTGCTTCCTATCTAAACTTATTAGTTTCTTCATTATTTGTAGCAGTTCTTTACTTGGGCGGTTGGAATATCTCTATTCCGTACATATCCGTTCCGGAGTTTTTTGATTTTGAAATAAATAAAGTAGGTAGAGTCTTTGGAACAACAATGGGTATTCTTATTACATTGGTTAAAACTTATTTGTTCTTGTTCATTCCTATCACAACAAGATGGACTTTACCTAGACTAAGAATGGACCAACTATTAAATCTTGGATGGAAATTTCTTTTACCTATTTCTCTTGGCAATCTATTATTAACAACCTCTTCCCAACTCTTTTCACTATAAAGTAATTCTTTTCTATATTTATAGTTTGTCTCAAACAAGATAAAGAAACAAATATAAAATTATTCATAGAGATTCACGATATGTTCCCTATGGTAACTGGGTTCATGAATTATGGTCAACAAACCGTACGGGCTGCAAGGTACATTGGTCAAAGTTTCATGACTACCTTATCCCACGTAAATCGTTTACCTGTAACTATTCAATATCCTTATGAAAAATTAATCACATCGGAGCGTTTCCGCGGTCGAATCCATTTTGAATTTGATAAATGCATTGCTTGTGAAGTATGTGTTCGTGTATGTCCTATAGATTTACCTGTTGTTGATTGGGAATTGGAAACTAATATTCGAAAGAAACGATTGCTTAATTACAGTATTGATTTCGGAATCTGTATATTTTGTGGCAACTGTGTTGAGTATTGTCCAACTAATTGTTTATCAATGACTGAAGAATATGAACTTTCTACCTATAATCGTCACGAATTGAATTATAACCAAATTGCTTTAGGTCGTTTACCAATGTCAGTAATTGACGATTATACAATTCGAACAATTTTGAATTCACCTCAATCTTTAATCAAAATGGGCAAACCCCCTTTGATTAAAGATTGATTGAAGAGTCATTTTTAATCATTAAACAAAGATCTAGGTTTGATCTAAAAGTCTGAAATATATATTTTTTTTTTTTTTTTCATTTTGTTTGGTCAATAACTACAAAAGCTACAAATCCCAACTAGCGATTGGATTTGATTGATTGGTAAGAATTGCAGCGCAGCTTAATTTGGATTGAAAATCTATTAATATAGTCATAATTCTATCCATAATTATTTCTATTTCGAAATAGAAATAAAAATTAAAGTGTCAATTTTTATTTTTTCGAGAAAGAATGAGATTAGTCCGATAGCGGTACTACAGTAATTTTAATCTTTTAGGATTTAATTCAATTAGGAACCCATTCTAAATAAGTTTTTCCTGGTCGGGTCAATAAAGTCATGAAAAAAAAAGAATTTGATTTTTTTATCTTTTATTTTACGTACAATGAATTTACCTGGACCAATACATGATTTTCTTTTAGTCTTTCTAGGATTAGGTCTTATATTAGGAGGTCTAGGAGTGGTATTACTTACCAATCCAATTTTTTCTGCCTTTTCATTAGGATTGGTTCTTGTTTGTATATCCTTATTCTATATTTTATCAAACTCTCATTTTGTAGCTGCGGCGCAGCTCCTTATTTATGTGGGAGCTATAAATGTTTTAATTTTATTTGCTGTGATGTTCATGAATGGTTCAGAATATTACAAAGATTTCAATCTTTGGACTGTTGGGAATGGTCTTACTTCTCTAATTTGTACAAGTCTTTTTGTTTTACTAATTACTATTATTTCAAATACAACATGGTATGGGATTATTTGGACTACAAGAGCAAACCAGATTATAGAGCAAGATTTGGTAAGTAATGGTCAACAAATTGGAATTCATTTATCAACAGATTTTTTTCTTCCATTTGAATTTATTTCAATAATTCTTTTAGTTGCTTTGATAGGTGCGATTGCCACGGCTCGTCAGTAATAAATCTTTTAAATTGGCAATCGCAATCCAAATCAGACTTTATTCTATGTTATCACATTTATTTTAAGATTATTCATATATAAATTCTTTTATTCGATCTATATTCCAATCCATTTTTTTGTTTTGTACTTGTGATATTCTTATTCTAGTCAATCTAATCTGTTGATGTTAAATTGTTGTTCATTGTTCATATTGAAATAAATCGAAATCGATAAGGAGTTGGGCGATGATGCTCGAATATGTGCTTGGTTTGAGTGCTTATTTATTTTCTATCGGTATCTATGGATTGATCACGAGTCGAAATATGGTTAGAGCCCTTATGTGTCTTGAACTTATATTGAATGCCGTCAATATAAATTTGGTAACATTTTCTGATTTTTTTGATAGTCGACAATTAAAAGGAAATATTTTTTCAATTTTTGTTATATCTATCGCAGCCGCTGAAGCAGCTATCGGGCCGGCTATAGTTTCGTCAATTTATCGTAACAGAAAATCAATCCGTATTAATCAATTGAATTTGTTGAATAAGTAGTATTAATCATATAAAATATTTAGATTCATTAATTTGAATTGACATCTATAATACATAGCGTATCTGATAATGTTTACGAAAACGTAAGAAATTAAAGTATCTTGGTTCTATCTCATGAGTCGATCCGAAATTGAATAGACAAATTATGATAAATCATTGATTCATCTGGTGTCTAAATATATGATTCATTTAAAAATTTACTAGATCGAAAATTTATGACGTAAAAAAAAAAATTATAGATCCAATGTCACATTCAGTAAAAATCTATGATACATGTATAGGGTGTACTCAATGTGTCCGGGCCTGCCCCACGGATGTATTAGAAATGATACCTTGGGACGGGTGTAAAGCTAAGCAAATTGCTTCTGCTCCAAGAACAGAAGACTGTGTTGGCTGTAAGAGATGCGAATCCGCCTGTCCAACAGATTTCTTGAGTGTTCGAGTTTATCTATGGCATGAAACAACTCGAAGCATGGGTCTAGCTTATTAATACTTTCCAGAAAAAACCACTTGAATACATTTGATTTTTTGTTTACCGACAAAAACCCGTACTCGAAAACCTAATCTATTTTTTTTTATTATTATTTTTTTTTTTCGAGTACGGGTTTTTCTTGTCCAAGTGTATCTTGTCTTTACCACGAATTCTTTTCCTTGGTTAACAATATTTGTAGGTTTACCAATATCCGCGGGTTTCTTGATTTTCGTTTTCCCTCATAGAGGAAATAAGGTAATTAGGTGGTATACTATATTTATATGTGTAATAGAACTCCTTTTAATGACCTATGCATTCTCTTATTATTTCCAATTGGACGATCCCTTAATCCAATTGACGGAGTCTTATAAATGGATTAATTTTTTTGATTTTTACTGGAGATTAGGAATAGATGGACTTTCTCTAGGACCTATTTTACTGACCGGATTTATCACCACTTTAGCTACTTTAGCGGCTCGGCCAATTACTCGGGATTCCCGATTATTTCATTTTTTGATGTTAGCAATGTATAGTGGTCAAATAGGATTATTTTCTTCTCAAAATCTTTTACTTTTTTTCATTATGTGGGAGTTAGAATTAATTCCTGTTTATCTACTTCTAGCTATGTGGGGGGGAAAGCAACGTCTGTATTCAGCTACAAAATTTATTTTGTATACTGCAGGAAGTTCTGTTTTTTTATTAATGGGGGCCTTAGGTATCGCTTTCTATGCTTCCAATGAACCAACATTCAATTTTGAAACATCAGCTAATCAATCATATCCTGTGACCTTGGAAATACTATTCTATATTGGATTTCTTATTGCTTTTGCTGTCAAATCACCGATTATACCCTTACATACATGGTTACCAGACACCCATGGAGAAGCACATTACAGTACTTGTATGCTTTTAGCCGGAATCTTATTAAAAATGGGAGCATATGGATTGGTTCGAATAAATATGGAATTATTATCCCACGCCCATTCTATATTTTCTTCTTGGTTGATAATAGTAGGCGCAATACAAATAATCTATGCAGCTTCAACATCTTCTGGTCAAAAAAATTTAAAAAAAAGAATAGCCTATTCTTCTGTATCTCATATGGGTTTTACAATTATAGGAATTTGCTCTATAAGCGATATGGGACTCAACGGGGCCATTTTACAAATAATATCTCATGGATTTATCGGCGCTGCGCTTTTTTTCTTGTCAGGAACAAGTTATGATAGAATACGTCTTGTTTATCTTGACGAAATGGGCGGAATGGCTACCCTAATGCCAAAAATATTCATGATGTTCAGTATCTTATCATTAGCTTCTCTTGCATTACCGGGCATGAGCGGTTTTTTTGCGGAATTGGTAGTATTTTTTGGAATAATTACTGCCAAAAAATATTTTTTAATGCCAAAAATACTAATTACTTTTGTAACGGCAGTTGGAACGATATTGACTCCTATTTATTTATTATCTATGTTACGCCAGATGTTCTATGGATACAAGCTGTTTAATGCCAGAAATTCTTATTTTTTTGATTCTGGACCACGAGAATTATTTGTTTCGATTGCTATCCTTCTGCCTGTAATCAGTATTGGTATTTATCCGGATTTCGTTTTCTCATTATCAGTTGACAAGGTCGAAGCTATTCTATCTAATTATTTTTATAGCTAATTTTTTTTATAGGTAATTATTATAATTTTATAGGTAGTTATTAGTTATTATAAAATAAAAAAAAAAACGGAATTGTAATCAGATATGTTTAGCATTTGCGAGAACCTTTTGAATCACTCCATTACTTGAGTGATTCAAAAGGTTCTCAACGACTTCCCTGAAGCTTCTTATATATATGTTAAACTGTCCTATGGTTATATTTGTCAAACTCTTTCTTCAATTCAATTAGATATTAATGTAAATGAACCATAACTATGTAGTCCTATTCCTAATAAATTAACCCCAAAATAGCATATCCAAATTATAAGAAAACCGATAGAAGCGACAATTGCAGAATTTAAACCTTCCAAATTCTTATTTGTTCGAGTATGGAAATAAATCGCGAATATGGTCCAAGTAATAAATGCCCAAGTTTCTTTTGGGTCCCAATTCCAATATGATCCCCATGCTTCATTAGCCCAGACTGCTCCTGAAAGAATACCTATGGTTAAAAAAAGAAACCCTATACTAAGAATACGAAAACCCCAATGATCTAATTGTTGAATCAATTGAAACCTGTAATAATTCCTAGAAGAAGGAAAAAAAGTATTTTTTAAAATACTTTTTTTTTCCATCATGTATTGGATCTCATCAACGGGAAATGAATCATTTAATAAATTATTGTTTTTACCAACAATTCTTATGACTTTTCGAAATGTAATTACTAGAAGTGCTGCTGACAATAATGATCCACATAAAAGAGCTGCATAGCCCGATACCATCATACTTACGTGCATTATTAACCACTGGGATTGGAGAGCAGGTACTAAGATTTTAGATTGATGCATGTCGGTTAAAAGACCCCAAGTAGCAAAGCCTTGGGTAAAAAAAGTACTTGGTGCGGTTATTGTGCTTAAATAATTTTTATGTTTTTTAAAATATGGAACCATATGAATAATAGAGAAAATCCATGAAAGAAATATTAATGATTCGTATAAATCACTTATTGGTAAATGTCCCGAATAAATCCAACGAGTAATTAGTAATCCTGTTAGGCAGAAAAAAGTAGTTAACATGCCTTTTTCTGACGAATCATAGAGTCCCACGAATTCATTGACTAATAAGGTTAGAAAATGAATTATAATTACAATTGAAACGACCGAAAAAGATATATGAGTTAATATATGTTCTAAAGTCAAAAATATCATAAAAAAAAGGGGGGAATACTTTAATTATCCATAATTCTACATACAGAATTGAATTCATTATAGGATTTATTCTATCCTTTTAATAATTAGATAATTTTAAAATAGATAATTTAAAAATGTTATGCCGCCACTCGGACTCGAACCGAGATGCTCTAGCACTGCTTCCTAAGAGCAGCGTGTCTACCGATTTCACCATGGCGGCTTGCTCAAAATTATAATAACCTTTTTTTATTCAATCGGCGAGCTTGAAGGAGTTAATTCAATGTAATATTTTTTTAGAAACATTAAAATTAATGAAAAAAAAATTCATTTTTTTTTTCATTTTTTCAATTTCAACATTCCATTCAAGGGATTTCTGAAACTATTTTATTGTATTAATCCTTAGGGTTTCGTTAGGTAGAAAATTTGTGTTAAGGTTTAGCAACCCCATTAGGTATTGATTTATGGACATATAATATAAGAAAAAAGTTTCGAGTTCTGTCCCGGACTTTAAAATTCTTTAATTCTTTAAAATTAAAATTGAAAAATCTTATCTAATTTAATGTATATACCTTGATACATTATCCAGCCCAAACATATGATCTAAACTAGATCAGTCAAAATTTACACATTTTTATCTACCTGGTACTTCTTTATTCTTTATAATTGGATTGAAAGCATCAAAGGTTCTATTTTCTATAGTGATTAAAAATAAAAATTGTCAAGACAGTTATAAAATAAGTTAAACTTAATTCATTTTTTTTTTTTTATTAAAAATAATAAGATTTTTTTTATGGAACATACATATCAATATTTATGGATTATATCTTTCGTTACACTTCCAGTCCCTATGTTAATAGGAATGGGACTGCTACTTTTTCCGGTGTCAACAAAAAAACTTCACCGTATATGGGCTTTTCCCAGTGTTTTATTGTTAAGTATAGTTATGGTTTTTTCGATCGATCTGTTTATTCAGCAAATAAATAGCAGTTCCATTTATCAATATGTATGGTCTTGGACCATCAACAATGATTTTTCCTTAGAGTTCGGGTACTTGATTGACCCACTTACTTCTATTTTGTTAATATTAATTACTACGGTTGGAATTTTGGTTCTTGTTTATAGTGACAGTTATATGTCTCATGATCAAGGCTATTTGAGATTTTTTGTTTATATGAGTTTTTTCAATACTTCAATGCTGGGATTAGTTACCAGTTCGAATTTAATCCAAATTTATATCTTTTGGGAATTGGTTGGAATGTGCTCTTACCTATTAATAGGTTTTTGGTTCACACGACCTATTGTGTCCAATGCTTGTCAAAAAGCATTCGTAACTAATCGTGTAGGCGATTTTGGTTTATTATTAGGAATTTTAGGTCTTTATTGGATAACAGGCAGTTTCGAATTTCAGGATTTGTTTGAAATATTCAATAACTTGATTTATAATAATGATAATGAGGTTCATTTTTTATTTGTTACCTTGTGCGCTTTCCTATTATTTTCCGGTGCAATTGCTAAATCGGCGCAATTCCCCCTTCATGTGTGGTTACCGGATGCCATGGAAGGACCTACCCCTATTTCGGCTCTAATACATGCTGCTACCATGGTAGCAGCGGGAATTTTTCTTGTAGCTCGACTTCTTCCTCTTTTCGTAGTTATACCTTACATAATGAAGCTAATAGCTTTGATAGGTATAATAACAGTACTATTAGGAGCCACTTTAGCTTTTGCTCAAAAAGATATTAAGAGAGGTTTAGCTTATTCTACAATGTCTCAATTGGGTTATACGATGTTAGCTTTAGGTATGGGCTCCTATCGAGCCGCTTTATTTCATTTGATTACTCATGCTTATTCGAAAGCATTGTTGTTTTTAGGATCTGGATCCATTATTCATTCAATGGAAGTTATTGTTGGCTATTCTCCGGATAAGAGTCAAAATATGGTTCTTATGGGTGGTTTAACAAAACATGTTCCAATTACAAAAATTGCTTTTTTATTAGGAACCCTTTCTCTTTGTGGTATTCCACCTCTCGCCTGTTTTTGGTCCAAAGATGAAATTCTTAATGATAGTTGGTCGTATTCACCTATTTTCGCAATAATAGCTTTTTCCACAGCAGGATTAACTGCATTTTATATGTTTCGGGTTTATTTACTTACTTTTGAAGGGCATTTAAATATTTATTTTCAAAATTATAGTGGTAAAAAAAACAGCGCATTCTATTCAATATCTTTATGGGGTAAACAGGGATCAAAAATCTTAAAAAAAAAAATGCGTTTATTACCTTTATTAACAATAAATAATAAAAATAATAATGAAAGAGCTTCTTTTTTTTGTTTTTTTTGGAAGAAAATATATCAAACTGGTGGTACTGTAAGAAAGATGACGTGTCCTTTTATTACTATTAATCATTTTGGTACTAAAAGAATTTTTTCCTATCCCCAGGAATCGGATAATACTATATTATTTCCGATGCTTGTTTTGGTACTATTTACCTTGTTTATTGGAGCTATAGGAATACCTTTCAATCAATTCAATCAAGAAGAAATGAATTTTGATATATTATCCAAACTGTTAATTCCGTCTTTAAGTCTTTTACATCAAAATCAAAATAAGTCTGTAGATTGGTATGAATTTGTAACAAATTCAACTTTTTCAGTCAGTATAGCTTCTTTTGGGATATTTATAGCGTCTTCTTTATATAAGCCGATTTATTCATCCTTACAAAATTTGAAATTCCTTAATTTGGTTGCTAAAAAAGGTCCTAAGAGAATTCTTAGGGACAAAATAATAAATGTGATATATGATTGGTCCTATAATCGTGGTTACATAGATGTTTTTTATGCAATATCTTTAACAGAAGGCATAAGAAGATTGGCGGAATTAACTTCTTTTTTTGATAGACGAGTAATTGATGGAATTACCAATGGAGTTGGTTTTACGAGTTTCTTTGCAGGAGAAGGCATAAAATATGTAGGAGGTGGTCGCATCTCTTTTTATCTCTTATTATATTTATTTTATGTATTAATCTTTTTATTAATTTCTTCATCCATTTTTTCTTCTTTTTCTTCTTTGTGATTTTTTTTCTATTACTTTTCTATTACTATTGGAAAGAGTCTCTTTAAATTGAAACTTGATTTTGTAACAAATTCATTAATTAAGTTCAAGAAATAACCCATTTTTGTTGTGATTATCAGTAAAAATTACTACACGTTTGGCTTTTCGTGAACGAATCTCATGATCCTCTGCCGCGTTCTCTTCATTTTCACCCTCTTGTTGTTCCAAATCGTCGATTAATTTGTATGACCATCGAGGAATTTGTTTACTTATTTCTTTTTTTATTTCTGTAGATTTTTTTACAATTTTTTTATTCTTTGAATCCACTACAATTGCATCAAATAAAAATTTTAAAATTCTTATTCGATCCTCCATTTTTGGTTCAAATTCTTGATAATTAGAAATAAGAAGGATAAGATAAATTTTATTTATCCAAAGCATCTCTATGTAATTTTTTATGGAAATTTCATTTATGATTGAGGGTGAAAAAAAAAAATTGACTTTTCCACGATAGAGCCCACTCAAAAAAGGATCATATATTTTAGGTAAGTATTCTTTTTTAGTTTCATCATTACACAATCTAGTCTTTTTTTCGAGTATATTCAGAACACGAAACCCCTTATCTAGAACTTCTACTCTATTTATAAACTCGTTACTTAGGTTTTTCTTTTTTTGTTCATTGTTATAATTCCAATGATTATACAATTCATCAGAGGAGAGTTTTTCTGTTGTGAACAGAGACATCTTTCTTTGTATCATTTCCAAAAAAGTTGACAAACTGGGTGGATACGTAAAGGATATTCTTTCTTTTCCATCACTTCGACATGTAGAAAAAAAATATTGTGACATTTCCTTTCTTACAGCATTCTTAAATTGATCGTTTTTTATATATCGAAATGGACGATTCCAGCGTTTATAGTC